AAAGCCTACATAGCAGTTCCAATGCTACGCCTTGAACCACTCGGCCATCTCTCCTACATAATGATTATGGCCCAGAAACCGAGTGAATAGTGAGTCATTCATATTAGTTGGATAGGTACGTACAATCAATTCTAAATATAAAAAAATTGATCAAACTTTTCATCAAAGAAAAATCCTTCCGGGGATAAAGATCAATTTTTTTTGTGAAAAACTGTTAAAAACTGTTAAAAAAAAGATATATATCTATTCATTTTTGTGAAGATGGCGCTCCCATTTTTTTCCAATAGTTATTCTTTATTTCTACTAAATAAAATCAATTTTATACCAGGTTAAATCAATGAATTAGAATGAATCAATCGATCCATTTTTTTTTTTTAAACTATGTTTAATGGATACTTTTCTTTTAGATCATGATTCTATTTATAAATCATGGTTATATTTCGTTTTTTAGACTATGATTCCATAAACTTCTAAAATTCTTTTCCAGTTTTAGATTTTTCAATAATAACTCCTTACCCCCATGGATCTATTCCAAATTAATGAATCATCACAGGAATTTTTATATTTGATTGTTATAGTGTATACCCACTATGTAATGCACACAACACAAAACAGACGGTTCATCATAGAATGATCATTCGAGTCTTTTTACTCTTTGTAGCATATCAATTAAGATTTCTCTAATTATCCTAATCTGTAAGATAAATTCTTTGATTCTTTAACCTTGATAAAATCGGAATAGTTCCTTTCATTCTTATACTACTACATTTGGATTAAATTAAATCTAATTTTTTTTATTGATTCCTTTCAAAAATAATAATAATAATTTGAATAGAAGGTCATATCCTTTTTTTTTTTTTAATGATTCTTTTTTTTTATGTTATTTCGTACTGTATAATTCCTTTGCTTGTGGGATCATTTTCTCACAAGAGGTAAGTAAAAGAAATTATAGAATGGATTGCTACCTATGCCCAGATCTCGGATAAACGGAAATTTTATTGATAAGACCTTTTCAATTGTAGCCAATATCTTATTACGAATAATTCCGACAACTTCAGGAGAAAAAGAGGCATTCACCTATTACAGAGATGGTGCGATTTGATGTTCTTTTTTATTTACCGTTTTCAGTCTTCGGAGAAAGATACATTATTCGGGAGAGAAAGAAAAAAAAATTATTGAAATAAATCTACGCTTATCGTGAAGGTGAAGTTTGTAAATAAAACAATTCCTTCTGTCGTGTATCCCCGATTAATGCAGCCTCAGATGCTTCAATTGTAGATTCTAGTATTGAGCGAAAGGTTACACCTATGGGTTAGGTCAATCTTACTCCACTAGTACCAATAGGCAGCATAGGGGAAGAAGCACTACGCCCAGGAATCAACAATATGAAAACTTTGTTATAAAATTTTACCTTTTCTTTATCGGAATCGGGACTAACAAGAATGGTTGGTACAACAAACATCCATCTCGTTCGTATTTTGGATACCCATATAACCATCGAAGACTGTTGAAGTGACTAATTCCTGGAAATTAAGGGGTGTTAAGAACAAAGAAATTGTTAGAGTTATCATTTTTATCTAGTACCAAGATACTTGATATTAAGAAAAGATCTTTTACAGGAAGGTTGGCTAGAGATTTCTTGTAAAAACACTAGCCCCGTTCGGTTCATAATGAAATAATTTCAATCTTTTTGATTTCATGGATTATTCTCATTATGCACATAAAAAATAAAAAAGGAGGAGCCGTATGAGATGAAAATCTCACGTACGGTTCTGGAACGGAGATTCTTTGAATCGAATGACGACCGTAACGGATGTCGGCTCAATCCGAAGGAAATTATGCGGAAGCTTTACAGAATTATTATGAAGCTATGCGACTAGAAATTGACCCCTATGATAGAAGTTATATACTCTATAACATAGGCCTTATCCACACAAGGAATGGAGAACATACGAAAGCTTTGGAATATTATTTTAGGGCATTAGAACGAAACCCTTTCTTACCACAAGCTTTAAATAATATGGCCGTGATCTGTCATTACGTGCGACTATCTCCACTATAGAAAGAAAAAAAAAAAGGAAAGAAAGAACAAATCCGCTAATAACTAATAAATACTAGAAAATAGGCTTTCTACATATCATATTTATCGTGTCCAAAACAACGATTTTTATCAGCTGTAGCAAATAAAAAGTAAAAAGAAAGAAACTTCATAGAAGTCGAAATATGAAGAAATAAGTATGCCTAGATCCTTTAATCGATGGATAAAGAAAGGATCTAAATTGATAGAATAAGCATCGTAAAGATCAATTAGTGAGGTTTTGGACCGATACAATAAGAACTGCTTACTTATGTCACGATATGAGATAAAAGTTTAGGAATCAACTTATGTAATAGAGTCGATCCCCTAAGTTATTGAGCAGCGGTGTAGAATCAGATCCCAAAGATAGTAAGTCTTTTCTTTCGTATGAAAGGAAGTCTTTTTCAAAGATTCTATAGAGAT